TGGTCAGAACTTCATCTGGGTTCGAATCCTACTGAGAGGTCCACTAGAGATCAGAAATTGTTGAAGAAAAAACAAGATGTTTCTTTTGTCCCTTCCAGGCGAGCGGAAAATAAAGAAATGGTTGATATATTCAAGATAATTACGTATTTACAAAATACCGTCTCAATTCATCCTTCGGAACCATATCACATCCCGGATCTGGTTCCAAAGGATGAACCGGATATGGACAGTTCCAATAAGATTTCATTCTTGAACAAAAATCCATTTTTTGATTTCTTTCATCTATTCCATGACCGGAACAAAGGGGGATACGCGTTACGCCACGATTTTTTTGAATCAGAAGAGAGATTCCCAGAAATGGCGGATCTATTCACTCTATCAATAACCGAGCCGGATCTGGTGTATCATAGGGTATTTGCCTTTTCTATTGATTCCTACGGGTTGGATCAAAAAAAATTATTGAATGAGGTATTCAACTCCAGAGATGAATCGAAAAAGAAATCCTTATTGGTTCTACCTCCTCTTTTTTATGAGGAGAATGAATCTTTTTCTCATAGCACCTATGGGTACATAAGAAATGTATCGAATCGATTCTTTTTAATGAATAGATCCGATCGTAACTTCGAATATGGAATTCAAAATGAATCGAAAAAGAAATCCTTATTGGTTCTACCTCCTCTTTTTTATGAGGAGAATGAATCTTTTTCTCATAGCACCTATGGGTACATAAGAAATGTATCGAATCGATTCTTTTTAATGAATAGATCCGATCGTAACTTCGAATATGGAATTCAAAGGGATCAAATAGGAAATGATACTCTGAATCATATAACTATAATAAAATATAAGATCAATCAATATTTATCAAATTTGAAAAATAATCAGAAGAAATGGTTTGATCCTCTTATTTCTCGAACTGAGAGATCCATGTATCGGGATCCAGATACATATAGATACAAATGGTCCAATGGGAGCAAGAATTTCCAGGAACATTCCATTTCTGAACAGAAGAATCCTTTTCAAGTAGTGCAAGTAGTGTTCGATCGATTACGTATTAATCAATATTCGATTGATTGGTCCGAGGCTATCGACAAAGAAGATTTGTCTAAGACACTTCGTTTCTTTTTGTCCAAGTCACTTCTCTTTTTGTCCAAGTCACTTCCCTTTTTGTCCAAGTTACTTCCCTTTTTCTTTGTGAGTATCGGGAATATCCCCATTCATAGGTCCGAGATCCACATCTATGAATTGAAAGGTCCGAATGATCAACTCTGCAATCAGTTGTTAGAATCCATAGGTGTTCAAATCGTTCATTTGAAGAAATTGAAACCCTTCTTATTGGATGATCATGATACTTCCCAAAGACCGAAATTCTTGATCAATGGAGGAACAATATTACCATTTTTGTTCAAAAAGATACCAAAGCGGATGATTGACTCATTCCATACTAGAAAGAATCGCAGGAAATCCTTTGATAACACGGATTCCTATTTCTCAATGAGATCCCACGATCGAGACAATTGGCTGAATCCCGTGAAACCATTTCATAGAAGTTCATTGATATCTTCTTTTTATAAAACAAATCAACTTCGATTCTTGAATGATCCACATCACTTCTGGTTCTATTATAATAAAGGATTCCCCTTTGATGTGAAAAAGACCCGTATCAATAATTATGATCTTATATATGGTCAATTCCTCATTATCTTGTCCATTTGTAACAAAATATTTTCTTTGCATGTTGGTAAAAAAAATCTTTTTTTTTGGAGAGAGACTATTTCACCAATGGAGTCACAGGTATCTGACATCTTCATACCTAATGCTTTTCCTGAAAGTGGTGATGAAATGTATAACTTATACAAATTATACAAATCATTATTATATTTTCAAATTCGATCTGATCCAATCGTTCGTAGAGCTACTTACTCGATCACAGATATTTCTACAACACCTCTAACAGAGGAACAAATAGTCAATTTAGAAGGAACTTCTTATCAGCCTCTTTCAGATATGAATCTATCTGATTCAGAAGGGAATAATTTGCATCAGTATCTTAGTTTCAATTCAAACATGGGTTTGATTCACACTCCATGTTCTGAGAAGTATTTACCATCCGGAAAGAGGAAAAAACGGAGTCTTTGTCTAAAGAAATGCGTTGAGAAAGGGCAGATGTATAGAACCTTTCAACGAGATAGTGCTTTTTCAAATCTCTCAAAATGGAATCTGTTCCAAACATATATGCCATGGTTCCTTACTTCGATAGGGTGCAAATATCTCAATTTCACCCTTTTAGATACTCTTTCAGACCCATTGCCGATACTAAGTAGCAGTCAAAAATTTGTATCCATTTTTCATGATATGATGCATGGATCAGATATATCACGGCCAATTCCTCAGAAGATTCTTACACAATGGACTCTGATAAGTGAGATTTCGAGTCAATGTTTACAGAATCTTCTTCTGCCCGAAGAAATGATTCATCGAAATAATGAGTCACCCGTTCCATTGATATGGGCACATCTGAGATCAACAAATGCTCGGGAGTTCCTCTATTCAATCTTTTTCCTTCTTCTTGTTGCTGGATATCTCGTTCGTATACATCTTCTCTTTGTTTCCCGAGCCTCTAGTGAGTTACAGACAGAGTTAGAAAAGATCAAATCTTTGATGATTCTATCATCTATGATGGAATTTAGAAAACTTTTGGATAGGTATCCTACATCTGAATTGAATTTTTTCTGGTTAAAAAATCCCTTTCTAGTTGTTCTGGAACAATTAGGAGATTCTCTGGAAGAAATACGGGGTTCTGCTTCTGGTGGCAACATGCTATTGGGTGGTGGTCCCGCTTATGGGGTCAAATCAATACGTTCTAAGAATAAATATTGGAAGATCAATCTCATCGATCTTATAAGTATCATACTAAATCCCATCAATCGAATCATTTTTTTAAGAAATACGAGATATCTAAGTCGTACAAGTAAAGAGATTTATTCATTGAAAAGAAAAAGAAAAAAGAACGATGATTGGATTGATGAGAAAATAGAATTCTGGGTCGCAAACAGTGATTCGATTGATGATAAAGAAAGAGAATTCTTGGTTCAGTTCTCCGCCTTAATGATAGAAAAAGAGATTGATCAAATTCTATTGAGTCTGACTCATAGTGATCATTTATCAAAGAATGACTCTGGTTATCAAATGATTGAACAACTGGGATCAATTTCCTTACGATACTTAGTTGACATTCATCAAAAAGATTTAATGAATTATGAGTTCAATAGATCTTGTTTAGCAGAAAGACGAATATTCTTTGCTCATTATCAGACTATCACTTATTCACAAACCTCGTGTGGGGCTAATAGTTTTCATTCCCCATCTCCTCATGGAAAACCCTTTTCGCTCCGCTTAGCCCTATCCCCTTCTAGAGGTATTTTAGTGATAGGTTCTATAGGAACTGGACGATCCTGTTTGGTCAAATACCTAGCGACAAACTCCTATGTTCCTTTCATTACGGTATTTCACGACAAGCCTAAAGATTATCTTATTGATGATATCGATATTGATGATAGTGACGATATTGATGATAGTGACGATATTGATGATAGTGACGATATTGATGATAGTGATGGTATTGATGATAGTGATGATGACCTTGATATTGATATGGAGCTGCTAACTATGACGAATGTGCTAACTATGTATATGACGCCGAAAATAGACCGATTTGAGATCACCCTTCAATTCGAATTAGCAAAAGCAATGTCTCCTTGCATAATATGGATTCCAAACATTCATGATCTGCATGTGAATGAGTCGAATTACTTATCCCTCGGTCTATTAGAGAACTATCTCTCCAGTGAAAGATGTTCCACTGGAAAGATTCTTGTTATTGCTTCGACTCATATTCCCCAAAAAGTGGATCCCGCTCTAATAGCTCCGAATAAATTAAATACATGCATTAAGATACGAAGGCTTCTTCTTCCACAACAACGAAAGCACTTTTTCATTCTTTCATATACTAGGGGATTTCACTTGGAAAAGAAGATGTTCCATACTACTGGATTCGGGTCCATAACCATGGGTTCCAATGCACGAGATCTTGTAGCACTTATCAATGAGGCCCTATCAATTAGTATTACACAGAAGAAATCCATTATAGAAACTAATACAATTAGATCAGCTCTTCATAGAAAAACTTGGCATTTTCGATCCCAGATAAGATCAGTTCAGGATCATGGGATCCTTTTCTATCAGATAGGAAGGGCTGTTGCACAAAATGTACTTCTAAGTAATTGCCCCATAGATCCTATATCTATCTATATGAAGAAGAAATCATGTAAGGGAGGGGATTCTTATTTGTACAAATGGTACTTCGAACTTGGAACGAGCATGAAGAAATTAACGATACTTCTTTATCTTTTGAGTTGTTCTGCCGGATCGGTCGCTCAAGATCTTTGGTCTTCATCCAGACCCGATGAAAAAAATTGGATCACTTCTTATGGATTCGTTGAGAATGATTCTGATCTAGTTCATGGCCTATTACTATTATTACTATTAGAAGTAGAAGTAGAAGGCGCTCTGGCTCTGGCGGGATCCTCACGGACAGAAAAAGATTGCAGTCAGTTTGATAATAATCGAGTGACATTGCTTCTTCGTTCCGAACCAAGGAATCAGTTAGATATGATGCAAAATGGATCTTGTTCTATCGTTGATCAGAGATTTCTATATGAAAAATACGAATCGGAGTTTGAAGAAGGGGCCCTCGATCCGCAACAGATAGAGGAGGATTTATTCAATCACATAGTTTGGGCTCCTAGAATATGGCGCCCTTATGGCAATCTATTTGATTGTATCGAAAGGCCCACTGAATTGGGATTTCCCTATTGGGCTGGGTCATTTCGGGGCAAACGGATCATTTATCATAAAGAGGATGAGCTTCAAGAGAATGATTCGGAGTTCTTGCAGAGTGGAACCATGCAGTACCAGACACGAGATAGATCTTCCAAAGA